AAATTCCATCCCCAAAAACCATATTTTGACTGCGCTTCAACTATATCAACTGTACTTGAACTGTTAGATAATCATAGTCGATGATAACATCACTGTTCCCGTCGCTATTACAGAACCGTACATGAGATTTTCACCTCATACGGCTCCTCATAGGTCAAAAAAAATCTAAGGACCTTTCAACATTATTTATCTTGATGGTAGGATCGATAGAGAGTCAAACTCTTATCCTAAGGCCTAGAATTAGACCAATGGAATTCTGTCTGCTAGATTTTTAATAAAAAAGTGCGTCTGAATTCATCTCATCTTTTAAGAATTTTCATTTTTCTTTGTTGATTAATAACTTTAGCCTTGAATAAAAAAAATCTCTTTTTGCAATTCTAGTCTTTCTATTTTATTTCGTTCCTATTCTCCTTTCTCAGAAAAAGGGACATTACCCAAAGTAAAAGATTTCTTCGTTCTTGATAGTTATTTACTTAATCGGTGGATAGGAACATACTCTGGATCGAAATCGCGGGGAGTACTTCTTAATCATTTCTACCAACTTAAAGCCCCAATTCGAATTAATTTTCTATAAAGAAATATCCTGGTGGATAATTTACAGAATCTCCATTACTAATCCTTTGTGTATCTTAGTCTTCCTAACCATCCACTCATTTTTTGGAATCTCTCAGTAGGGGTAGGGTAATACATCTATCGTAATAGATAGTAAAAACCGCATACAGTTGATCTTTTGAACCCGCTTCAAGCCGTGATGACTAATCGACCAATCTTGGGGTAAACAGTCTCGACTGCTTATGTTTACTTTCACTTAATTCTTATACATAGGAAATGAGATTGAATTGCTTTAACAGCAAATTAGGAAGCCGTTTTATTTCACTCATATAACTATCTGGTTTAGTTCATCAACCCCAATGATGAATAAAAAAAACAATCGATATTCAACTCATTTAACTTTCTTGCTAGAAAGAAAACTTGCTAGAAAGAAAAGAAATAGGGGAAATTTTATGTCTCAGCGAATCGCACGTAGAGATATTGATAATACACATAGAGTTAATGGTATTTCATAACTAATTGATTGAGCAGCAGCCCTTAATCCACCTAAAAAGGAATATTTATTATTTGATCCATATCCTGACATAAGAAGTCCAACGGGAGCAAGACTTGAAATGGCAATCCATAAAAAAACACCAATACTAAGATCGGCTAGAATAAAGCGATAGCTAAAAGGAATTACTGAATAACTTAGTAAAATGGATATGACTGCTATGGAGGGACCAATACTGAATAAACGAGTATCTCCTCTAGATGGAAGAAGATTTTCTTTGAAAAGTAGTTTTGTACCATCTGCTAGAGCTTGAAGAATTCCCAAAGGCCCGGCGTATTCGGGTCCAATACGCTGTTGTATCCCTGCAGATATTTCTCTTTCTAGCCAAACAATTACTAGTACACCTAGTGTGATTCCTAATACAAGAGTGAAAATAGGGACAAGCATCCATATGATCCCATAGACTTCTTGTAAGGATTCCAATTTGGAAAAAGAATTGATAGCTTGTATTTCTGTTGTATCAATTATCATTTCAACGATCAACTTCTCCCATAATGATATCTATGCTACCTAGTATCGTCATAATATCAGCCAATTTCATTCTTTTAACTAATTGAGGAAGAATTTGCAAGTTGATAAAACCCGGTGGTCGAATTTTCCATCTCCAAGGAAAAACACTCTGATCTCCTATCAGAAAAATTCCCAATTCTCCTTTTGGTGCTTCGACTCTTACATAAAGTTCTTGCTTGGACAATTCAAAAGTTGGAGAAGGTTTTTTACTAATAAATCGATAGTCAAAATCATTCCACTCAGGGTCTTTTATTCTATCAAAACGTCGGATTTCTAAATTCTCATAGGGTCCCCCTGGAATTCCTTCCAGAGCCTGTTGGATAATTTTTATGGATTCTGTCATTTCACTGATTCGTATTAAATACCGAGCTAATGAATCCCCTTCTTTTTGCCATTGAATCTCCCAATCAAATTCGTCGTAACACTCATAACGATCAACTTTACGAAGATCCCATTGTATTCCGGAAGCTCGTAGCATTGGCCCTGATAAACCCCAATTTAGTGCTTCTTCTGCGCCAATAATGCCTACGCCTTCAACTCGTTCTAAAAAAATAGGATTCCGTGTAATAAGCTTTTGATATTCAGCAACTCCGGTTAAAAAATAATCGCAAAAATCCAAACATTTATCTATCCAGCCATGAGGTAGATCAGCAGCGACTCCTCCGATACGAAAATAATTATGCATCATGCGCATACCGGTAGCAGCTTCGAATAGGTCATATATCAATTCTCGTTCTCGAAAAATATAGAAGAAAGGGGTCTGTGCCCCAATATCTGCCATAAAAGGTCCAAGCCATAACAAATGGGAAGCGATACGACTCAACTCCAACATAATAGCTCTGATATAGCTAGCCCTTTTAGGTACTTGAATATTCCCTAGCTGTTCGGGTCCATTTACGGTTATTGCTTCTGTGAACATAGTAGCTAAATAATCCCAACGTGTTACATAGGGCAAATATTGTATAATTGTTCTATTTTCCGCAATTTTCTCCATCCCTCTATGTAAATAACCCAATATTGGTTCACAATCAATAACATCTTCACCATCGAGAGTAACAATCAGTCGAAGAACACCATGCATTGATGGGTGGTGGGGGCCCATATTAACTATCATGAGGTCTTTTCTTGTAGTTGGTGCAATCATAAGTTTTTTCCCGAGTCATTCTTCCATGCATTGCTGAAAGTAAAAAGAAGTTCATCAAAATGTAAACGACTAAGCTCAAATGGTATCACGCTTCAAATTAACGAGTTTTTATCTCTCGAATATCCAACTCACCAATTAATTTTTTATAACGTCGTCTATTTTTTTTTGACAAATAGGCCAGCAGTCGTTGACGTTTTCCCAAAATTTTGCGCAAACCTCTCTGACATGAAAAGTCTTTTTTGTGCAATTCCAAATGTGAAGTAAGTCTCCTTATCTTAGTAGTGAAACTGAATACTTGAAATTCAACAGACCCTCTGTTTTCTTCGTTTTCTTTTTGAGAAATAACCGAAATGAATGAATTTTTGACCATAAAAAAAATTCTCCTTTCCCTTTTGACAGATATGGATTTTACCGATCAGTAATAATAATGCCATTAATTTGAATGTGGTATATACAATAATCTAATCCGAATTTCTTTATGAACTGCTAATTTTCTGAATTTAAATCAATCAATCCACTTTCAAATTGGATTTAGATAGGAATAGAAAAGGATTGGTACATTTTCGCATCTAAGAATTTAGACCTAAAATGAAGAAGGTTCTGTTGATTCATTTCGAGATCTAATTGAGACATTATCCAATTTCGTATTGGATACTAGAATGAAATGTGAGACATGTGATCTGTGTATTTGTGTGCTTTCAGATACCCTATATTTTCTATATTTTCTATCTATCCTATACCCTATATTATTTCAGATACCCTATATTATATATAGGGTATAGGATAGATAGAAAAAGTGTATTATCCACGAATTTTCAATCGTGGATAAAGATGTATTCTTAACATACTGAAACGACTGCCATTATTGGTATCAAACCAATAACGATTCATACAAGCTAAATCTTCTAATCGATAATTAGGCCAAAGAAAGTGCTTTAATTTCATTAATTTGAATTGATTTTTCTCTCTATCAAGATGGTTATTGTCATGTGAAACTTGGCTGCTGTTTTTTACGTTCTTTCCGTTCCAAAATACTGGATTTCTATCTACATCATTTCTATTCTTTGAATTCAAAGAAATTAGAATTCTGAATTTTCTACGACGTCTAAACGATAAAATATTTTCAGGAACAAGTAAATCAAAATGATTTTTGTCTTTTTTTCTACTTATTCTGTCATGTGCTGAAATAACTTCATCAAAATTATTCTTAGAAACATATCTTTGCTCTTGGTATTTTTGATTAGTTTGGTGCTTACTCTTATGAACCAATGAAGTACCTATGGTTTGATACATAATAAATTGTCCATCTTTTTTTCCAGACAGATGAATGGGTTCTATAATCAATACTCCTTTTTGCATGAATTCTGGAAAATTCTCAATCAGCATGATATCCAAACTCATTTCTCTCTTTTGAATCGAGGCTAGAATAATTTTTCTTGGATCTATCAGTCTAAGCAGGAGACAATAGATCTTGATATTATTGATCATTCTTTGATTCAAAGTATCGTCCAATTTCAATTGAAAAAGAAAATAACGTTTCAGGAAGAAATCTAGTTCTGTTTCCGTGTTGCTTTTGTATTGTTTTTTCTTTTTCCCTTTTTTCATGTCTGATCTTGCATAATTTTCTTCAATATCTTTTTGTTGTGAGAGAACGGATTCAAGATCTCCTCGGCTTGTGGATTCTTTTTCTTCTTGATTTCGATTCGATGCTATCAAAAAACTTCCTTTTTCCTTGTGATTGATCTTTTTCTTTTCAGTACTACTACTATTTTGATTTCTATTCAAATTTAAAAGAAGTAATTTGCTTGGTATAAACCAAGGTTTCGTTTTATATGCATTATAAAGTAACACAAATTCTGGGAAGAACCAAAGTTCCCGATTCGATATGGGATGCTTTAGCATTTTTTCATTCATTCCCATCCAATCAAAAAATCCTTTGTCGGAGTTTGAGTTTGGTGGATTGATTTCTGGAATCATAAGATAAAAAAGATCTTTTTTATGAATTATTTCAGAATTATTAGTACGAATTTGAGTCTTTTGATTCCTATTGGTATCGATCGTGATCCAGGCCTCAATATCGACTTTTTGTCTAAGATCAAAATTGAGAATTTTCCAATCAAAATATTTTCTATCGGCTGTTTTTTCCATATATAGAATATCGACCTTTCCTAGATAATTATTAATAGGGATGTTCCTCAGCATATCAAAAAGGGTTTCTTTAGCCGTTTTATAAGAAATCTCTTGGTTCGTATTTCCTTGAAACGGAGATCTATAAAAACAGCATTCCCTTTTATTTTCATAATTAAGAAATTGATATGATAAAAGATCATATCTATAGTATTTTTGAAAATTCTCTTTTTGATTAGATAATGAATATACTTCAAATTGTTTTTGTTTTTTGGATAATTCTTTTGAATGAAATTTGCTAAAATTTTCATTTTTATCTATACGACGCTGATGAACTGTATTTCGCCATTTTTCTGGTATTAATCTAGACCATCTGATCTGAGATAAATCGTATTGTCCTCTTAACCCTCTTAACCAGGTTTTCCAGTGATTCATTTCATAACCCGAATGACCCATTCCTTGTGTTTCAAAAGACGCCTTTATTTCAGGCTTAAGAAAAAAAGGGCTTCCTTGATGTTGAAGAACAGATTTATACGAGTTACTAAGTTGGTGTGATAATTTGTAAAATACATATGCTTGTGACACGCAGGATAAGTTATCAAAAAGATGTGAAATTATTTTACTATTACTAATATAATCAAGTGCCTTTTTGATAGTTGAAATAAGCGGAATTGGATTTTTCTCTTTTTTATTCATTTTTTCTTGTTTTCCTTCATTATTATAAATGGATTTTTTTTTTGTTGATTCAAGAAAAAGTTCTGTATTCATTCTGGGAATATTCATGATAGATAAAAAGATATCTGTGTATATTCTTTGAATGAAAGATTTGAAAAACAGGGGTAATTTAGCGATTAATCCAGCAGTTCTTCTTTTTAATATTTGCCATTTTTCGAATCTTTTAGCATTAGAACTTGTTTTGTTAGGACTAAGATTATTTATTCTTGGAGTTACTTTTTTTTTCTCTTTTGTGATTCTTTCTATTTGAGTTCGAATTGTACTTGTTCTATCAGTGAAATCCTTCATTTTTTTTTCTGTCACTGAAGAATTTTTCCAACTCGGAGATGTAATTTGATTAAATGATTCGTGAATTATCTGATTGCTGATTATGGAATCTTTTTCTTCTTTAATTTCACTCGATTCTTCTACTTCTCTTAATCTAAATAATAGAATTGGATTTACTTTTGAAAGTTCTTTTATTCTTCTTGTTATAAAAATAAGACTTTTGATAACCCATTTGTTTGTTTCTTTTGAAACTTGTTGAAATAATTTTGTTTTTCCTTTGATTCGAGCTCGAAAATTTTGTAATTTTCTCATTTTTTTTTCGAGTTCCTTTAAAATGGGTTTAAAAAAGGAAGGTCGTTTTCGGGGCGAACCAAAAGGACGTTCAGCTTCCATTCCCCAAACTGTTAAAAAACAAAAATCCTCTTTTTCGTTGTTGTTTTGCATTAGATCTTTCTCAGAGTATCCTAGGTTCGATTTGTGCCAAGGTTTCAAACAGAAAGGAAATAAGATTTTGATCTGAATACCGTCCATCAACCAATTTTTCGGAAATTCTGTTTCGGATAATGGAACACCGTTATAGGTACATTTAACATGCATCTCTTTATTCCATTCCTGGAAATCCTCAGACCATTCAGGACGTTGCAATAGGAACATACGTCCAATATTTTTCGCAATTATGAATGAAGGTAATAGAATATATTTTCTAAAAAAAGACTGAGTTAATAACAGGAAACCTCTTAGTAGTTGCGCATATGGAATGCTATCCCAGGCCTCTGCTATCTCTATTCGCGCTTGCTCCCTTCTTCTGTTATTCTCTTTTTTTTCTTCTCTTTTTGTTTGCTGTTCTGTATACTCGACAATTTTGAATGCTTCCCCTTTCCGCACCCAATTTCTAAAAATTCGGTTAATCACCCCTGAGATATCATCAAAAGAAAAAAAGGGGAATTTTCGTATTCTGTCCAAAAAAAGAGGGGAATGTGCATTTGTTTGAAACAATTGCCAAATACCTATTTTACGCCGTTGAGCCCGCATAGAACCTTTGATTATACCTCGCCGAAAGTCTGATTGTTGTGAATAACGCATCAAAGCCACTTCCTCTGGTTCATCGGACGTATTAGGATTCACAATAGTAGGATCAAGATCCTGCTCGTTAGCAGTAAAAATTACTACACGTTTGGCTTTTCTTGCACGAATTTCATGATCTTCTGGTACCTCTTCCTGATATTCTTCTGATTCTTGTTCTAAATCGGTGATTAATTTGTATGACCATCGAGGGACTTTTTTACTGATTTCTTCTAGTCTAATCGATTTTCTGCTAATTTTTTGACCATTAGCATCAATTACAATTTCTGTTGATAATGGTTTTTTATCAAATCTATTCATTTTCTGTTCAAATTCGTGGTAATCAGTATCCGGAAGAAGGAGACCATGAATCCGATTTATCCCAAATTTCTCTATGAAATTTTTTAGCAAAGTTTTGATTGATGGTGAAAGGCTTTTGTAGATTGTTCTCCGATATGATCCGTTCAAGAAAGGATCATACCTTTGGGATAAGTATTCTTTTGTAGAATCGTCATTACACAATCGAGTCCTTGTTTCGAGTATATCCAAA